TTCGGCATCTCCCTGACCAAATCCACCCACATTAGGATTACTCGTTAATGGTTGATCAAATTTGATGGATTCACCCTCTGAAACAAGAATTTCTGGTCCTGGAGGGATAATATCAACCACTTGACGTCCATCCGATGGGTCTGTTATGATTATTTCATATCCCCCTTTTTCTTTTCGTATGATTTTGCTTACTATGCCCGTTCCTGTAGCATTATAAACTGTATTGTTACTCTTGCTTCCGTCGGGATAAATCTGACCCCTTCCCCTATTTCCTCCTACATATATAGGATATTTTAAGAAGTGAACATCTTTCTTAGTAGCGGGGTCGGGGGAAAGAATAGGAAAGGTGATTTCACTATATTTCTGGCCGGGGACAGGCCCTATTACAAGAATATTTTTTTTATTAGGGCGGTAGCTCTGAAAAGACAAATTTCCTATCTTTTCTTTCATCTCGGGAGAAATACGATCGGAAGGGGCTAATTCAAACCCCTCCGGTAAAATAAGAACAGCCCCCACATTCAAACCCCCCTTCTTACCGTTAGCAAGGACTTGTTTCACTTGCTTATCATAAGGAATTCGAACAACTGCTTCAAATACAGTATCAGGAAGTACTGCTTGTGGAACCTCAATATCCACAGGCTTATTAGCTAAATGACAATTGGCACATACAATACGCCCAGTCGCTTCTCGTGGATTTTCATAACCCTGCTGTGCAAAAATGGGATATGCACTTGAAACGGGTGCCCGAGTTATGATATATATCATGAGCGATACGGAAATAGATCGAGTAATATGTTCCTTTATCCAAGAAAAAGTATTTCTAGTTTGCATGGTCTAATCATTGGTCTGAAAATTTCTACAATAAATTGGGTAGGTCGCTAGTATAGTTTCCTATCCACGATTCTGCTACTTATTGGATTTACTGGAATACTATAGTATAAGTATAAAAATAGTATGAAAACCCCCGGATAGAATGTTTTTAATACTTATGTAAAACTACAAAGTAAGAAACGTTCTAATTGGATTAATATTGGTGGATCGTTTATCAATCATTCATTGAATGATAAATAACTACAAGTGATGGAGATACACGATTTAAATAATGAAAAATCCAATATTTAAAAATAGTATCGAGAATAACCGGAAAAGTAGAAACAAGACCAGATATAATTTGATCATTATGACCAAATCCAAAATCTTTGTACACAGAACCAATCATTAGTTCCCAGCCGTGGGGTGAATGAAATCCGATACATAAATCGGTTAATAAAAGAATCGAAAAGGCTTTTACTGTATCACTTAAGTTATATAGGAATTCCTGAGCCCACGAGTTGAGAATAACAAGTTCTTCATTAACTAAAATCGAATAACCACTTAGAATAACAAAACAGATTATATTTGTCGAGAAGTGTAAAATTGTATGGATACGATCCTCATTGTGTATCTTGATTAATTGGATCGTTTCTTTGTGAATTCCTATAATAAACTTTTGTAAATATGTCTCCGAGTATTCCTTGATCATTTCTTCCAAGAGGAGGATTTCATCTAATTCTATGAACTTTGCTAGAATACTTTTTTCTTGAATATCATTCAAAAAAATTTCGGATTGGCCGATATTCGCCCAATTAATAACCCAAGATTCCATACTTTTAGTAAATGAGAGAGAAATCCACCAGGGCAGAAATACTATAGATGCAAGATACAAAAGAGGAGTGAATGCTTTCTTTTTTTCCATTTTTCGCCTGTTAATTAAAAATTAACCCACCCCATTTGTCGACTTTATATGATCGAATCTTTCAAACATGAGTTGTAGACAAGGCATCAAACCTATGAATCTATTTTATTTGTGATTTTATTTTGAATCTAGAAAGAATACAGAAATAGACTAAGACTCCACCTCGAATTCGACTGAAGAAATAATACAAAATAGTGGTGCCAAATATCTCAATTCATCAAATTCCAAACAAAACAAGTGTCTCCTTTCAATGAATGGCCGAAAGAAGTACTTTAAGGAATGAATATTATTGAGATTGTGAGACGAAAGAACCCCTGATTGTATCAAAATATCCAATATTTGAAAAAAAGTCCAACGATTCCCCATAGTCAAGAATAGAATAATTGAGAGAAAGATATTGTGATGGTCAAAAAAATGAGCGGCAAAACAAGACAGAAACAGGCCAGTTATCATTATTAAGAAAACCCTTTATTGGGTAGTAAAGAACACAAATGAAAGGATAAAAAGTCGATTGAAAAAAAAGAATTTACAAGATATCGTTTATCTGCATCTGTTTATCTCCATCTAAAGTATCACTTAGTTATAGAAAAAAAAGGATTATTGCGTTTTTTTCCTCCTGCTGAGAAAGCATTCGTTCTTCAGCCCATCAAAATTAAAATACTTCAATTGGTACGCGCAAGAAATAGGCCAATTCCGCGGCTTTTTGTTCAATTTCTCGTGGAGTCAAATTCTCATCAGTACGAGTCAACGGAACAGCCCCCCGGCCTCTGATATCCATATAAAGGACAGGACGAGCATAAATACCCTCTTTAACTTCTATTCGAACGGATTGAATATCTTTTATAAGGAATCGGAGGAATATGCGACGATTTTTTCCAGGAAATCCCCAACGAAAAATACACACTATTCCTTCCTTTCTATCGAATCGATCATAACCACTACCTACATTCCAGGAGATTGTGCACCACAAATAGGAACTAATAAAGAGACCCGCGATCCCGTAGAAAGACATCACGATCCCCTGTGGAAAAAAAATGATTTGCTGAGACGGGACAAAAGATATCAAATTTCTACCAAGAAAACTGGAAGTTCCAACCAACAAGAATCCTAATGAACCTAAAAAAACGATAAGGGCCCAGCAAAAATTACTTAGTTTTCGAGACCCCGTTATAAGTTCTATCCATATATGTTCTGATCGCCAACTCATACTTCATCCGATTGCATTTTATTGAAATTGAGAGAATACCCCAAATGATTTTGACTTTACTTTTTTTGTTTCCGAATGAACTTTGATTAACTAGCACTAGTTTGGTGTGAACTAGCACTAGTTTAATGGAAACTTTTAGGGGTAATTCATCAAATTTGTTTAGATCTAAAATAATAACATACCCCTCGTATAATCCCAATATACATATTGATATACATATAGATCGACCCACTTTACATTTTAGGCATCCGGCGATCCTGATCTATTTGAAACTGGCTAGAATTCAGTTACCTATAGATCATTTTCTGCAGGCATAAGAGCTTTTTCCTTTATGTTCGGCAGAAATCATATGTTCTACCATATTTTATTTTCCGAAATAAATATCTATGTTATGCTACAAGTTTAAGTTTCAAAAAAAAAAACGAATGAGATTGGGTCCCCTCAGATCTAAACAATCTTGTTTTTTTGAACATGAAGAAATAAAGAAGCCATTGCAATTGCCGGAAATACTAGGCCTACTAAAGGCACAAAAATAGAGGGAAAATTGAAAGTTGTCATAAAATGGGGTACCTCGGTTTATTATTTGTACCTGTTCTTTTTTTTTAATATCATATTTTATATTTATACTAATTATAATTAATAATTGTAATTATTATTAATTCGTAGTTATTATTAATTAATTCAATTTGAAAATTTTTAATTAGAGATATTAGTATCTAAGTGAGTATATAGAATAAGTAAAAAGTCCAAGGAATGTAGAACTAAATAAATGGACTGATTCATCTGTCTACATGAAAGATACATATGATAATCCATTTGATTTTTCTTCGTTTCTTTGTGTTTTGTTCTTGTCTTCGATTTTAATAAAGAAAGCGTTATCCGCAACTTTTGATTTTTTCTACAATTAGATCTTAATCTTAGGTCGCCAAAGAAAACTCCCTTTTTAGTTACTTTGATTCCGATAAGCTAAGATTCGGATAAGCTAACTACTTGTTTCCTACAAATACAAAAATGGAACTTAGTGCACTCTACTTGATTGAATTGGAATTCAAAGGAAAGAAGGCGTGGAGCTTAAATAACTCACTCAGAATGCTTTTCAAAAGATTACGCGGTACGATTAGGTCGAATAAGCCCTTCTGGAATAAATATTCAGCCGCTTGTGAACCTTCGGGTACTGTTTTATTCAATGTTTGTTCAATTACTCTTTTACCCGCAAATGCAATGTAGGAATTTGGTTCGGCAATAATAATATCTCCCAACATACCAAAACTAGCTGTTACCCCACCAGTAGTAGGAGATGTAAGGATTGATACATAGAATAACTTTTTATTTGATTGATAATCATATAAAGCAGACGATATTTTAGCCATTTGCATCAGGCTCAAACTCCCTTCTTGCATGCGCGCTCCCCCCGAAGCGCACACTATAATAAGAGGTAGAAATTGATTGGTAGCGTACTCAATCAAACGGGTGATTTTCTCCCCGACTACCGATCCCATACTACCCCCCATAAACTGAAAATCCATAACCCCAATTGCTACGGGAATACCATTTAGTTGACCTATGCCTGTTTGAACAGCCTCAGTTAATCCTGTCTTTCTTTGATAAGAATCAATCCGATCTTTATAAGGCTCCTCCTCCGAATGAAATCCAATGGGATCCAGAGAGACCATGTCTTCATCCATAGGGTCCCAAGTACCGGGATCGATCGAAACTTCGATTCTTTCTGAACTACTCATTTTCAAATGGTATCCACACTGTTCACAAATATTCATTTTTGATTTCAAAAATTTCTTATAATTTAATCCATAACAATTTTCGCATTGAACCCACAAATGCCTGTATTTTTGAGTTGCATCGAGATCACTAGACCTTTCTCTTAGAGTTAAATCACTACTCTTAGCGCGGGTTCGTATACTGGACCCCCCACCTTCACTACTAGTTTTACGTTTATCAAAAACGTACCTAGAAATGTAACCGTCACTACTATCACTTACAATGGACGTATCAATACAGATTTGAGACTGAAGATAACTGTCAATGCAACTAGTAATATGA